TTCAAAAAGAATAGTTTCGTTTTTGTAATTTTCTAATTGTTTCAAAGCCTTTGCGGTGGAATTAAGAAAATTCAACTTTTCTCGCTCTATCTCAGAGTATCCATTGACTCGAAACTGCTCGGCCTCCATTTCTAGTTTTCGTAAGCGAGTCCGGGCCTTTTCTAGCTGTTCAATGGCCCCCTCACGCAGTTCTTCTGAATTTCGAATAGTATTCAAGATTCTCTGTTTTCGATTATCCAATAAATCACTTAATGAAAGTAGATTCTCTTTCCATTCATTTAAAAACTTCCACGATCCCTTCCCGAACCAAACATGAATCTTTCGATTCATTTGGCTCTCCTGCTCAATTACTTATGCAAAATTCCCCATTTCTTTTTTTGAATGTAATGAGCCTGTCCTCTATTCTCTCTTAATATTCCAAAATCAAAATATCAAAACCAATCACTAATACAAAACCAAAAAAGTCGGAGGACTCTTCTGACCAAACACAAAACCTATGTAATTGTCAGCAAAGTTGTTTTTTTTCAAATCCAAAAAAAATCTTTTATTTCTTTATACACAATACATAGGTCGTCGATTCAGCATTGGATAAAAAACGGGGATTTAATCCCAATTTTTCTAATAAGTGGTTAAAATAATTTTATCCATATGAGTGTTCTATATTGATAAATTATTCATTTTGAAAGAATCTCTATATTAAATTAATATAATGGTAGAAAGAGTACCATGCTGCGTCTGGACTTCAAACGATTTAGCTTTAACCATAGTGAATGGTCCCATAGTTTTGGTTGATAGAGAATCAAAGTGGATTTACCAACGAATCACGAAATGCTATGGTTCTTGCATATGATTTATTTATTCAGAAGTCATTCGTGAGATCATGTACCTCTCTTTCCTAGTTATAGCAGAAAAAGTACAGCTGGTTGGGTCCAGCCTATTCTTGAAATAAACAACTCGCACGCACTCCCTTTCCAAAAAAGACCAATACCCCAAGCACTACACTTAGATTTATTAGATTTGTTGCTAAAATATCGGTATTAAACCCGAAACTCCCGGCGGACGGCCAGTGGCCCAAATAAACGAAAGAATCGGTTACATTTTTCATATGATCTCCTCTTATAGATAGACTAAAAAAAAGAACAGAGTTCTTTTTGTATCGCCCTGTCACCCCTTATTTAATTTATATATATCTATAAATATATATATCTATTTTAATATATATATATTTAAATAGAAAATTTCCTGTTTATAAATTCTTATTATAAAAAAATAAAAATAAAGTAAAAAAAGATTCCATTTATAATATAAATGGCGAATTACCCCCTTTATTGAAACCCTTCCTAAAAAGGGGGTTCCTTGGACTACAAACGGGAAGGATGAAAGCAAGTAGGTATACTAATTCCTCATCCGCAAATCAGCCCTTCCCGTGGGTTATTTTCTCAACGAATAGGTAATTGTAGAAGGGAAATCTTGCTATAATAAGAAAAAGCAAATGACAGGTTCAAGGCAATAAAATATGCAAAAATTTGCTTTTTCTTATTTATAAGATTAAACAAAAGGATTCGCAAATAAAAGTGCTAATGCTACAACCAGGCCATAAATTGTTAAAGCTTCCATAAAAGCTAGACTAAGCAATAAAGTACCTCGGATTTTTCCCTCCGCCTCGGGCTGTCTCGCGATACCTTCTACAGCTTGGCCCGCAGCAGTACCTTGACCAACTCCAGGTCCAATAGAAGCAAGCCCTACAGCCAATCCAGCAGCAATAACAGAAGCGGCAGAAATCAGTGGATTCATGATAAGTTCCTCATACAAAAAAAAGAAATGGTTAATGATACAGTCAGCCAATGAATTCTAACTTCATTTTTCCATCGCTACAATTCATCCGGGCGAAGTAACTACAAACTTCAAATTGAAGTAATAATCTTATTCAAGGATCAAAACTACTTTACTTCGATATTTCTTTTTTAATTCTTATCGACAAAGTCTTTGCGAATCCATACGACTTCCGTCCGTCCATTTCTTTGTTCCGAACCATTCTTTGAACTCTTCGATCTTTTTCTTAATTTCATCTGTTTATTCATTCAACTCACAGTCCCAGAGGATACGCAAGGACTTATATTAGAATATCCATCGAAATTTCTAGTAGTAGGGCAAATTAAATATATCTTTAGTTCATATAGAACTAGTCAATATCGAATATTACATATACATGTCTTTCTTCCATAACGTAAACCAATTCTTCATTCATCTTAGATTCAATCGGATTCGAGACTCATGCGTCGAAACAAGTTGACTTATAGCATAGCGACTTATTTACATATAATATACCTAGTAAAAATACTAGTATAAATAGAATTCTGTAGAGAATGGTATGATATAAATGTACCAACCAGGAATTTAAGGAAAAAGCACTTTTAGATCTCTTTTCCCCTTTTTTTTCAATTCTCTACTCTAATATCGAATATCGTATTTTGGTTTTGTCTATTACTCTAGATTGTAT